GCGGGAATCGTCGAGGTATTTGTATAAATAGATATAATCCACGGAATCGCAGAAACTATCAAAATCAAAGAAGTGACAACAATAACCATGTGTATACGAAAGAACCCTGTTTTTCTAATTCCTATGATGCGATTGGAGCTTTTCGCCAGAAACGAATCAATTTAGATAGTCCTTTGTGGCTCCGGTGGCGACTAGATCAATGCCTTATTGCTTCAAGAGAAACTGCCATCGAGGTTCACTATGAATCTTTAGGCACTTATTATGAAATTTATGGACACTATCTAATAGTAAGAAGTATAAAAAAAGAAATTCTTTATATATATATTCGAACCACTGCTGGTTATATTTCTCTTTATCGAGAAATTGAAGAAGCCGTACATGGGTTTTCTCGTGCCTGTTCATACGGTACCCAACTAGGCTAAGAAATGCTACGCTACGATACCAGTAGGAATTAAGATCTCTTGACTTTAACACAGCCCATAGTTCCGGAATTTCTACGCGAATCAAGATCGAGAATCGAGAAAAGGAAGTTTTCCAATCACTGACTAAACCCCATTGTCGAATCATACTCAGCAGAATAGGGAGGTACTTATGTTATGGCAGAACGGGCCAATCTGGTATTTCACAATAAAGTGATAGACGGAGCTGCCATGAAACGACTTATTAGTAGATTAATAGATCACTTCGGAATGGCATATACATCACATATCCTGGATCAAGTAAAGACCCTGGGTTTTCAACAAGCTACTGTTACATCCATTTCATTGGGAATTGATGATCTTTTAACAATACCATCGAAGAGATGGCTAGTTCAAGATGCTGAACAACAAAGTTTTATTTTGGAAAAACACCATCATTATGGGAATGTACACGCGGTAGAAAAATTACGCCAATCCATTGAAATATGGTATGCCACAAGTGAATATTTGCGACAAGAAATGAATCCGAATTTTCGGATGACTGACCCCTTTAATCCAGTTCATATGATGTCTTTTTCGGGAGCTAGAGGAAATGCATCTCAGGTCCATCAATTAGTAGGTATGAGAGGATTAATGTCGGACCCCCAAGGCCAAATGATTGATTTACCCATTCAAAGCAATTTACGCGAAGGGCTTTCTTTAACAGAATATATAATCTCTTGCTACGGAGCTCGTAAAGGGGTTGTTGATACTGCTGTACGAACATCAGATGCTGGATACCTCACGCGCAGACTTGTTGAAGTAGTTCAACACATTGTTGTACGCCGGACGGATTGTGGTACTGTTCGTGGTATTTCTATGAGTCTTCAGAATGGGATGATGCTAGAAAGGATTTTTATCCAAACATTAATTGGTCGTGTATTAGCCGATGATATATATATAGGCACGCGGTGTATTGCCACTCGAAATCAAAACATTGAGGTTGGACTTGTAAATCGATTCATAACCTTTCGAGCACAATCAATAGCTATTCGAACTCCTTTTACTTGTAGGAGTGCATCTTGGATCTGTCGATTATGTTATGGCCGGAGTCCTACTCATGGCGACCTGGTTGAGCTGGGAGAAGCTGTAGGTATTATTGCAGGCCAATCAATCGGGGAACCGGGTACTCAATTAACATTAAGAACTTTTCATACCGGTGGAGTATTCACGGGGGGTACTGCAGAACATGTGCGAGCTCCTTCTAATGGAAAAATAAAATTCAATGAGGATTTGGTTCATCCGACACGTACACGCCACGGACATCCCGCGTTTCTATGTTCTATAAACTTGTATGTAACTATTGAGAGTAAAGATATTCGACATAATGTAAATATTCCACCCCAAAGTTTTCTTTTAGTTCAAAATGATCAATATGTAGAATCAGAACAAGTAATTGCGGAGATTCGTGCAGGAGCATCCACTTTGAATTTTAAAGAGAGGGTTCGAAAACATATTTATTCGGACTCGGACGGAGAAATGCACTGGAGCACCGACGTGTATCATGCACTCGAATTTACATATGGCAACGTTCATCTACTACCTAAAACAAGTCATTTATGGGTATTATTAGGAGGTCCGTGCAGATCTAGTCTAGTCTCACTTGCGCTTCATAAGGATCAAGATCAAATGAGTGCGCATTCTTCTTCTCTCAAGAGAAGATCCACATCTAACCTCTTCGGAACGAATGATCAGTTGAAGCAAAAAATCTTCCCTTCCGATTTTTCGGGTAAAAAAGAACCTAGGATTCCTGATTATTCAGACATTGGTCGAATTAGAGGTACTGGTCGTTATAATCTCATAGATCCCACCATTCTCTACCAGAATTCGGATTTATTTTCACAGAGGCGAAAAAATAGATTCATCATTCCACTCCAGTCGATTCAAGAACACGAGAACGAACTAATGCCCTCCTCAGGTATCTTTATTGAAATCCCCCCCAATGGTATTTTGCGTAGAAAGAGTATTCTTGCTTGTTTCGACGATCCTCGATACAGAAGAAAGAGTTCGGGCATTACTAAATATGGGACTCTAGAAATGCATTCAATCCTACAAAAAGAGGATTTGATTGAGTATCGAGGAGACAAAGAGTTTTGGCAAAAATACCAAACAAAAGTCGATCAGTTTTTTTTCATTCCCGAGGAAGTGCATATCTTACCCGTATCTTCGTACATAATGGTACGGAATAATAGTATCATTAGGGTAGATACACAAATTACTTTAAATATAAGAAGCCGAGTGGGCGGGTTGGTCCGAGTGGAGAGAAAAAAAAACAGAATTGAACTTAAAATCTTTTCTGGAGATATCCATTTTCCTGGAGAGACAGATAAAATATCCCGATATAGCGGCGTCTTGATACCACTTGGAACAGGAAAACAAAATTCCAAGGAATCAAAAAAACGGAAACATTGGATCTATGTTCAACGGATTACACTTAGTAAGAAAAAGTATTTTGTTTTAATTCGGACGGTCATTACATATGAAATAATGGAGGGTATAACCTTAGCAACGCTTTTTTCCCCCGATCCGCTGCAGGAAAAGGATAATGTGCAACTTCAAGTTGTCAATTATATCCTTTCTGGAAATGGTAAACCAATTCGAGGAATTTCTGATACAAATATTCAATTAGTTCGGACTTGTTTAGTATTGAATTGGACACAAGGTAAAAAAAGTTCTTCTAGTCAAGACGCCCCCGCTTCCCTTGTTGAAATAAGGTCAAATGCTTTGATTCGACATTTTCTAAGAATTGATTTGGTGAAATCCACTATTTCATATATCGGAAAAAGAAATGATCCATCAGGCTCAGGGTTGCTCTCTGCTAATGGATCGGGTTGTGCTAATATCAATCCGTTTTTTTCTATTTATTCCAGAGTAAGAATTCAGCAACCCGTTAATCAAAATCAAAAAACTATTCATACGATGTTGAATAGAAAGAAGGGATTTCAGTCGTTGATAATTTTGTCATCATCCAATTGTTTTCGAATGGATTCATTCACTGATGTAAAATATCACAATTTTATAAAAGAATCAATTCAAATTACAAAAGATCCTCGAATTCCAAGTAAGAATTCGCTGGGGCCTTTAGGAACATCTTTTTTACTTGCAAATGTTTATTCGTTTTACCATTTAATAACTCATAATCAGATCTTAGTAAATAAGTATTTGCAACTTGACAATTTAAAACGGACTTTTCGAGTAATTAACTGTTTTTTACTAGATGAAAATGAGCAAATTGCGAATCCGGATCCGTGCAGTAACATTATTTTGAATTTGAATTGGGGTTTTCTCCATCTCAATTATTGTCAAGAAACATCTACAAAAATGAGTCTTGGTCAGCTTATTTGTGAAAATATATGTATAGTCAAAAGCGCACCCCACCTAAAATCGGGTCAAGTTATACTTGTTCAAGTTGACTCTGTAGTAATACGATCAGCTAAACCTTACTTGGCTACTCCAGGAGCAACTGTTCACGGCCATTACGGGGAAATTCTGTACCAAGGAGATACTTTAATTACATTTCTATATGAAAAATCGAGATCTGGTGATATAACCCAGGGGCTTCCAAAAGTAGAACAGGTATTAGAAGTGCGTTCGGTTGATTCAATATCAATGAATCTAGAAAAGAGAGTTGAGGGTTGGAACGACCATATAACAAAAATTCTTGGAATGCCGTGGGCATTCTTGATTGGTGCTGAGCTAACTATAGTGCAAAGTCGTATCTCTTTGCTTAATAAGATCCAAAAGGTTTATCGGTCCCAAGGGGTGCAGATTCATAATAGGCATATAGAAATTATTGTACGTCAAATAACATCAAAAGTGTTGGTTTCAGAAGATGGAATGTCTAATGTTTTTTTACCTGGAGAACTAATTGGATTGTTGCGAGCGGAGCGAATGGGGCGCGCGTTGGAAGAAGCGGTTTGTTACCGAGCCCTCTTATTGGGAATAACAAAAGCATCTCTCAATACGCAAAGTTTTATATCTGAAGCGAGTTTTCAAGAAACTGCTCGAGTCTTAGCAAAAGCGGCTCTTCGGGATCGGATCGATTGGTTGAAGGGCTTGAAGGAGAACGTTGTTTTGGGGGGTATGGTACCTGTTGGTACCGGGTTGAAAAGATTCGTGCCCCCTTCCCAACAATATAAGAAAAACCCTTTTCCCTTGGAAACAAAAAAAAACAATCGATTCGACGGGGAAAGGAGAGATATTCTGTTTCACCACAGAAAATTATTTGATTCGTTTCTTTCATCTTTCAAAGAACTTTCATGATAGAACGGAACTATCATTTTTAGAATTTAATGATTCTTAAAAGCGAGTTCCTCTTGCCTACCTGTATATGTGGTGCATTTATTTAATTTGGTAATGAAAATAGTAAGCAATAGAAAAGACTAATGGCTTGGGCGTCTATCTACTATCTACAGGCCAATCTACAGTAGAAGAGAAGGTTCCACTGGAACAATTATTTCTTTTTTTTTTTCAGTTCGGCGTTCCTCATCTCTTTTTTTTTCGGAAGGGAGGGAGAAATGACAAGAAGATATTGGAACATTA